ATTAATTATTAAATTAATTAAATAAAATGAAATAAATAAAATGAAATATTATATAGTTATATATATATGGAAATATATGGAAAAGGATATGGAAAAAAAAGATTGCGTCCAATAGGATTTGAACCTATACCAAAGGTTTAGAAGACCTCTGTCCTATCCATTAGACAATGGACGCTTTTTCATTCCAAATTTATTCTTATTTTTCTATGAACAACAAAGAACAACAAAGCATTCTGAAAAAAAAAAAGAATATGTGAGAAAAAGAATTTCAATTTTGGAAATTGTATATTGCATATTTAAATTTAATCATGGATTAAGAATTCTATTCTATTTCTTTTTTATTTTTTTTTTAATTACTAATATTCAAAATGAATATACTTATATTTATTACTTTTAATTATTCATTAAATTAATATTTATATTAGATTCTATCTATACAATATAGATTCTTTTTTTATTTTTTTTTTTTTTTTCTTTTTTTTTTTTTCTATAGAGATAAAAAATTATAGAGATAATAAATATTTAGTATACAGATAATAAATATATAAATGCTCTAGCTATTATATAAGTTAATATATAGACTAGAGTTGCAATATAAATAGAGTTTATCCAGTTATAACAAACTAAAATCGATTTTATCATAATATAGAAACTCATAATATATATAAACTAAATAGTATATATAAAAAAAACTAAATACTATCTAAAATCCATACTATCTAATCACCTTCTTATTCTATAATGTTCTAGAATCTATTCTATTTCTATAATGTTAATCTATTCTATAATGTTCTAGAATCTATTCTATTATTCTATATAGAATAGATTCTAGAATGTTATAGAATATATAGTCAAAAATGTTCTAGAATATATAGCAAAAATAGAAAGTATATAGACAGTATAGATATATAGCGGGTAGCGGGAATCGAACCCGCATCGTTAGCTTGGAAGGCTAGGGGTTATAGTCGACGTTGATTCATCATTTTTAACGTCTCTAATTCAAAACCGAACATGAAACTTTGATTTCATTCGGCTCCTTTATGGAATGTGGGAAAATTTTCAGTTATAAGACGTGAGCGAAAAACAAATTCAACCCATAACATCTATGTCAGCCTTTCTGTCTTAATGTATTCAAGACAACGCGCTTTGTAGATGATCCCTCTAGGTAAGGAATTTTTTTTTAGAATCTTTCTAGTTACTTCGTTCTCTATTTCTATTTGAATTGAAAGAATCCTTAAGAAAGCTATTTTCTTCTTTCTACCGAGCTAAAGCAAGATATCGATGCCTCTAGTAAACTAAAGTCGTCGTTTAATACTTAGTTTAAAACTTATTTTGTTTTTCTTTTGCTTCAATTTCGACTATACAAAACAAAAAGATTTGAAGATTTAGTTACGATTAGAAATATACCATTTTGTCTTTATCTATAGATTCTTTACTTATACTAATTCAATTGGAAGTCTTGATCCAACTAAAAAAAATTATGTTTCGTAATCTGATAATCCAATTTTTCAATTTTTAATTGCCCTTGGATGAAAATCACGAGAATGTATATTCTCCCTCGAATTTTTCTTTGAGAGGGAAAAGATTTAATCCTTTTCTTTTAAGAAATAGAGTTTTTGATCGGAATATTTATTCCCGAGGGATCCCTTAACTATTAGGCTTATATAGAACGAATCACACTTTTACCACTAAACTATACCCGCTATGATGAGATTATTGTATAGAAATGCATCCGTGTCGAGTATCGGGTAAGGGAATCGGACATAATCAAGATAGGATCATAAAATAATTTTGAAAATTCAAGTGGATTTAATGAGATTAGGAAAAGAAGACTCATTGATTGTATATCATTTAATCCTTTATCATAAGAATGAAAATGAAAATAGTCGTGCTTCTAATTAGTGGTCTTTCAACAACAAGTATTTTTTTTTAATCAAATAAATCATTTTTTGCTGCTATGATTTGTTGGCGATTTAATTTATTGGAACAAAAAAGGCTTTGTGATCCCGACGGGGTCGTGGAAATGAAATAAAACAGGGACTTTTCGGACAAAATGAACTAATAACTAAAACTAAAAAGGGTAGTTTTTGATTTATTTTCTTTTTATTTTTTTTTTATTATATTTATAATCTTTTCGAAATCTAAAATTTATTTAGATTATTGATTTTCTATCAATCAATATAATATATTGATTGATCTATATTATATTGATTGGTTGATTGGAATATTGAGTTGAAAACTATCTTTTTCGAATCTTTATTTTATCTAAATGAAATTAAATATTTTATCTAAATGAAATTAAATTGGAAGAATTGCTGATGAAAGTTTACATATTTATCTAGATATTTATATATATATTCTATTTATATATTTAGATATCTATTCTATGTATTTAGAATATTTATAGATTTATTTAGAATTTATACATATAGAATAGATATATAGCTATATAATAAAAGAATAACTTTTCTTTATTCTTTAATGAAAGTAATATAATATAAGAAATGAAAGTAATATAATATAAGAATAAAAAGAAAATAGAATAAAAAAATTTAACAGAGTAATTAAAGTTAAAGAGCGATGAAAAAAAAAGAGAAATAGAAAAAGGTTTTTTAAATATTACCTCTTGTGTAATATAACATAGTAATTATTGTTTTTCCATTGGGAGAGATGGCTGAGTGGACTAAAGCGTCGGATTGCTAATCCGTTGTACGAATTATTCGTACCGAGGGTTCGAATCCCTCTCTTTCCGGTTCCGTTGATTATTTGGTATTTTTTTACCTTTCAAATTTTTTAATTTAATAGTTAAAGATGTAGAATAGATAAAAATGCTAAAAATATTTAAAAGCAAGTCAAAACTCTTATTTTTTATTCTTCGCGGCCAGGATTACGCCCCGGGTCATTAGATAAAAATCCAAAGATGAAGAGAGAGACAAAGAATATCACTACTGTGTAAACAAAGAGTTTGAGAGTAAGCATTACACAATCTCCAATTTTGGTTTGGAAAAAAAGAAAATAGATTCTCTATTTTTATACCCTATATCACAATAATTTTGATCACAATAATTTTGATATCAAGAAATGAAGTAGTTTTTAGAAATAGAGTAGTTTTTAGAAATAGAAAAGATTTTTTATAAATTCATTTGTAATAAGAGTTGAGTCTTTCATTGCCAAGAATTTGCCTTCACACCTACAATTAGATATTGTGGAGGACTCTTATAATTTATAATATAGGGCTCCCTTTCAAGTTCAAGGGAATGGAAAAATGTTTAGAATGAGTAATATCAAATAGGGTAAGCCCCATTTGATTTTTCGCGTCTATATAATAACTTGAATGCTTGAATTGGGGGAGGGCTTATACTATAAGACTTATCTGATCTTATAAATTGTTAGAATTTTTTTTCTTGAATAAATTATTTTAGGACAGTATTAAAAACCTCATCGAAAACTTACAGCAGCTTGCCAAACAAAGGCTAATAGAAAAAAGAGCACAGGGATGACTGGCATTACATCTACAATTGGATTCAAAAAAGCGTAGGCTTCGGGCAATTTTGTGAAGAAAAAACTGCTTGAATAAATAGCCGAATCAAAACAGATACAAAACAAACTAAAAATATTAAGCATAATCAAATTTTATTCTTGAAGATAATTCTATTTTCTTGAAGATAATTCTATTTTGATTGAGTTATTAAAATATTGAGTTATTAAAATATTATTAATGATGATATCGAAATTTATTTATATAAAATAAAAATAAAGTAAGATAGACAAAAACCCTTATTGATGAACCTCACTCAATCAAAAATCCTTCAATTCTCAAATCAAAAAAGAATAGAAGGAATCATATTTTCATACAATATCTTAATTGAATTATATATTATGATCAATAAATTTAGTTTAATTCTATATCTACATATATTAAAATCTGAGCAATAAACTAATTTTATTTCATAAGATATTTAGTGGAACGGGAATTGACGAAGAACTAATACCTATATTAGTTTTTATTAGTGTTGAGTTGAATAGAAATGGGGCGTGGCCAAGTGGTAAGGCAACGGGTTTTGGTCCCGCTATTCGGAGGTTCGAATCCTTCCGTCCCAGCGTATACCTATTCTATACATAAAAAAAAAATTACCGGCTTTGGCAACCTTTTTATTATTAAGAGAATAATAAATGCAATTCTTCTTTCGTTTCATATTTTTAATAACTTTTCTTGGACTAATTTATTTTTCAAAAAGTGGATTGTGCTCAAATAATATGGAAATGGAATTGAATCTATCTTTTTTTTTTCAGGGACGGGGGAAACAGATATCAAAATTAAAATTCAAAACAAAAAAAGTTGAACGGTTTTTTGATCACATTCTTATTTTATTCCCTTTATCTCTTCCTATTTACGTTAGTTACTGAGAAAAAAGTTTTACGTCTCACACCTTACAATGATACATGTTTTGAATGCAATTTTTATCCACTTATATATATACCAACGAATCCTTTATCGAATCGTTACAAGTGATGTTTGAGTACGAAGAGAAGGAAGAGCTGTTCGGAAAGTGGGTTTTTATGATCCACTAAAAAAGAAAACTTATTTAAACGTTCCTCCGATTCGATATTTTTTAATTTTAAAAGGCACTCAAACGACAGGAACTGTTCATGATATTTTATTTTAAATTAAAGAAGGCAGGGGTTTTTACGGATCTTTGTCTTAATTAAAGACACTGAATTTAATGAAATACAAAAAAAAGGGGGGTGTGGGTAGTTTGTATATATATATATAGCTTAGCTTTGTATAAATTTTTCTATACTATCCCTTCCTTCACTCTTGTTCTATTTATATCTATCTTATTTTTGAAAGTTCTTATTTCATTTTATTTATCCTTTTACCTACAGTGGTTTTGTTTGTATTTATGTGGATATTAGTGCCAATCCAATACAAGCCCTTAGTTTATCTGTTCTTAGTTTTTTTATTCTAATTCGAAAGAATTATTCTATTCTAATTAAAA